AAATAAAATTTTTGAGATTGACAACGACCATTCTTTTTTGAGTGAACTAGAAAGTTTTTTTTATAGTTATCAGAATTCTAGTTATCTGAATAATGGATCTAAGAATGATGATCCCCACTATGATCGTTACATGTATGATACTAAATATAGTTGGAATAATCACATTAATAATTGTATTGACGGTTATCTTCGTTCTCAAATCTGTATTAATAGTTACATTTTAAGTGGTAGTGACAATTACAGTGAAAGTTACATTTATAGTTACATTTTTAGTGAAAATGAAAATAGTAGTGAAAACGAGAGTTCCAGTATAAGAACTAGCACGAATGGTAGTGATTTAACTATAAGAGAAAGTTCGAATGATAATGATCTCGATGTAACTCAAAAATACAAGCATTTGTGGGTTCAATGCGAAAATTGTTATGGATTAAATTATAAGAAATTTTTTAAGTCAAAAATGAATATTTGTGAACAATGTGGATATCATTTGAAAATGAATAGTTCAGATAGAATTGAACTTTCGATTGATCCAGGTACTTGGGATCCTATAGATGAAGACATGGTCTCTCTGGATCCCATTGAATTTCATTCGGAGGAGGAACCTTATAAAGATCGTATTGATTCTTATCAAAGAAAGACAGGATTAACCGAGGCTATTCAAACGGGCACAGGTCAACTAAATGGTATTCCCGTAGCAATTGGGGTTATGGATTTTCAGTTTATGGGGGGTAGTATGGGATCCGTAGTAGGCGAGAAAATTACCCGTTTGGTCGAGTATGCTACCAAGAAATTTTTACCTCTTATTCTAGTGTGTGCTTCCGGGGGAGCACGCATGCAAGAAGGAAGTTTGAGCTTGATGCAAATGGCTAAAATATCTTCCGCTTTATATGATTATCAATCAAATAAAAATTTATTTTATGTATCAATCCTTACATCTCCTACTACTGGTGGGGTGACAGCTAGTTTTGGTATGTTGGGGGATATCATTATTGCCGAACCCAATGCTTACATTGCATTTGCGGGTAAAAGAGTAATTGAACAAACATTGAATAAGACAGTACCTGAAGGTTCACAAGCAGCTGAATATTTATTCCATAAGGGCTTATTCGATCCAATTGTACCACGTAATCCTTTAAAAGGCGCTCTGAGTGAGTTATTTCAACTCCACGCCTTCTTTCCTTTGAACCAAAAGTAAATCAAGTAAAGCCTTAAGTTATTTAAGTTATTAAGTTATAAAGTTAAATTATTTTTTTTGTGGCGAACAAGTATTTAGTATTTAGTTAGTTTATCGGAATCAAAGTCAAAATTCAAAGAATGGGTTTGTTTTTGGTGACATAAGATTTAATTGTAGAAAGAAATTGTAGAAAGAATTAGTAGAAAAAATCGTGCAGATAATTTTTTTTTTTTACCGCTATTCCTGATTACTAATAAGATATTCCTGATTACTAATAAGAAAACCTCTCTCAACAAGATAAAAGAGCGAGTCTTTTCTTCCGCGAAATGAAATTAGGCAAGGCAAATAAAACGAATTTCATGTTCTCTTCTTACGAATATATAATATATAAATGAAATATATAAATGAATTCTAATTCAAATATTAATATTTATAATTCGAATATAAAAAATGAAAATTTAGAGTCTTGCATATTTATTTCTATATCTCCCGAGAATCCCCATTTTTTCTGAGAATCCCTGTTCTTGGGTCGGATTATAACGACTTTTTCGAGAATTTGTAAAAAACGCTTTACTTTAATTAAATATTATTAAAATGAAATATTATTAAATATTAAATTAAAATTAGAAAATCAAAATTATAAGACAAAAACAAGATAATAAAAGAAGAGTAAGAATAATACAGGATTATCATACATATCTTTCGTGTAGAAAGATGAATAAGTCCATTTATTTAGTTCTACATTTCCCGCCCTTAAATTATAATATTATTATAATATATAATAATTATTTATTATAATTATAATTATATATACTCACTTAGATATACTCGATATACTCAGTATAATTATATACGAATTATAATCATTATATAATATCTTTATAACCATAATAACAGGTAAAAACATTAATATAACAAGAAATAACAGGTACAAATATTAAATTGAGGTACCCATTTTATGACAACTTTTAACAACTTACCCTCTATTTTTGTGCCTTTAGTAGGCCTAGTTTTTCCGGCAATTGCAATGGCTTCTTTATCTCTTCATGTTCAAAAAAACAAGATTCTTTAGATCCGATGGGGCAAAATCTCATCTATTTTTTTCCCAGGCTTAGCCTTGGATCATAACATGGATATCTATTTAGTAGAATATGGTATAAGATGTGGCTGCCTCCGAACATAAATGATAAATGAAAGAGTTCGTATGCATGCGTAAACATGATATATGGGAAAATGAATTATAGCTATTTGAAAATAGATCGGGTTGGGGTGGGGGTCTGAAATAAATGTAAAGTCAATCTATCTATATGTAGATATCTATAGGGGATATATGATATGAAATATGAAAGGGATGCTATTATTTTATATTTAACCAATTCGATGAATTACTCCTAAAGTTTCGCGTCAGAATAGTGCTAGTTGATGAGAGTTACTTTGGAAACAAAAAAAAGTAAAGTCAAATTCAATTGGGTTATTCTCCCAATTCCAATAAAACGCAACTGGATCTAGTATGAGTTGGCGATCAGAACATATATGGATAGAACTTATAGCGGGGTCTCGAAAAACAACTAATTTTTGCTGGGCCTTTATCCTTTTTTTAGGTTCATTAGGGTTCTTATTGGTTGGAACTTCCAGTTATCTTGGCAGGAATTTGATATCTTTATTTCCGTCTCAGCAAATAATTTTTTTTCCACAAGGGATTGTGATGTCTTTCTATGGGATCGCAGGTCTCTTTATTAGCTCCTATTTGTGGTGCACAATTTTGTGGAATGTAGGTAGTGGTTATGATCGATTCGATAGAAAAGAAGGAATAGTGTGTATTTTTCGTTGGGGATTTCCTGGAAAAAATCGTCGAATCTTCCTCCGATTCCTTATGAAAGACATTCAGTCCATCAGAATAGAAGTTAAAGAGGGTATTTATGCTCGTCGTGTCCTTTATATGGAAATCAGAGGCCAGGGGGCCATTCCCTTGACTCGTACTGATGAGAATTTGACTCCACGAGAAATTGAGCAAAAAGCTTCTGAATTGGCCTATTTCTTGCGCGTACCAATTGAAGTATTTTGAAATGAACTGAAGAATGAATGCTTTCTTAGCCGGAGGTCAAAAACTCAAGAATTCCCCTTTTTTCTTTCTATAGCATAATTTAACTAAAGTTTCTTCAGAACGCTGATTCGAACCAAAGCAAACATATACAGAACAATTATAAAACGAAACTTTTTTTTCGCAAAAATTTTTTTAGGCGTATGGAAATCCACTCCACCCTTTCGGTAACAAAACAAGTAACAAATCGAAGATTTATCTCATAGATCAAAACATTTTGAAATAAGAATAAAGAATTTATCTTTTTTTTTTTTTCGAAATATTTTATATTTTGATAGATAGAAATAAAGGGGGTTCTTTCGTCTCGAACTCCGCATAATATTCATTATAATATTCATTATTTGAAGATTTGAAGCGTACTCTATTCTTATTCTATTTCTGTATTCTTTCTAAATTCAAGGGCTAATCACTGAATCACAAATAAAAAACGGGGAATAGATTCATAGGCTCGGTGCCTTGGAATAGAACTTATGCTTGATAGAAACATTAGATCGTATAGAGCCGACAAATGAGGTGGGTTCGTTAAAAATTCACAGACGAAAAAATGGCAAAAAAGAAAGCATTCACTCCCCTTCTATATTTTGCATCTATAGTATTTTTACCCTGGTGGATCTCTCTCTCATTTAATAAAAGTCTTGAATCTTGGGTTACTAATTGGTGGAATATTAAGCAATCCGAAACTTTTTTGAATGATATTCAAGAAAAGAGTATTCTAAAAAAATTCATAGAATTAGAGGAACTCTTCTTGTTGGACGAAATGATAAAAGAATACCCGGAAACACGTCTACAAAAGCTTCCTATCGGAATCCACAAAGAAACGATCCAATTGATCAAGATGCACAATGAGGATCATATACATACGATTTTGCACTTCTTAACAAATATAATCTGTTTCCTTATTCTAAGTGGTTATTCTATTCTAGGTAATGAAGAACTTTTTATTCTTAATTCTTGGGTTCAAGAATTCCTATATAACTTAAGTGACACAATAAAAGCTTTTTCTATTCTTTTATTAACTGATTTATGTATAGGATTCCATTCACCCCACGGTTGGGAACTAATGATTGGCTCTGTCTATAAAGATTTTGGATTTACTCATAACGATCAAATTATATCTGGTCTTGTTTCCACTTTTCCAGTCATTCTAGATACAATTTTAAAATATTTGATTTTCCGTTATTTAAATCGGGTATCTCCGTCACTTGTAGTGATTTATCATTCAATGAATGACTGAAAAATGATCCACCGATCCAATTATATTATAATGTTTGTATAATGTTTGTTACTTTGTACATAAGCAAAACATTCAAAAATTTACTTATTCTTTCTACCTATCCAGGGGAATTAGGATTTTTGCTATATTCCAGTAAAATTATTTCAGTAAATAGCAGCATTATGGATAGGGAACTATACTAGCGACCTACCTAATTTTATTGTAGAAATTTTCGAGATCAGCGGTTGGACCATGCAAACTAGAAATACCTTTTCTTGGATAAAGGAAGAGATTACTCGATTCATTTCCGTATCGCTCATGATATATATAATAAGTCGGACATACATTTCAAATGCATATCCTATTTTTGCACAGCAGGGTTATGAAAATCCACGAGAAGCGACTGGCCGTATTGTATGTGCCAATTGCCATTTAGCTAATAAACCCGTGGATATTGAGGTTCCACAAGCGGTACTTCCTGATACTGTATTTGAAGCAGTTGTTCAAATTCC